AAATCTTGGATTACTTGTTGAAAAAATAGAAATGGATTTCTTTGGAGTAATAAGACTATTCCAATTAAAATATTCGTGAAGAAAGAATCGCAATAAATGTAAAGAAGAGGCATCTTTTACCCAGTAGCGAAAGGTTTGAACCAAGATTTCTGGGCAAATGGGGTGGGGTATTAGTAAATCTAAAAAATAATTTAAATGTGAGAAATTGTCCTCGCAAAAAGGAAATATTGAATGAATTGATTGGAAATTATGAGATTTCGCCATTTCTTTCCCTTCTAAGAAAGATACTAATCGTAGGGAAAATGGAATTTCCACAATGACTGCAAATCCCTCTGATATCATTTGAGAATACTTGTTGTGTCCAATAAATTTAAATTGATTTGGATTCAAATCATTAGCATAAATACTCAAATGAATCTGTTGATACAACAGAGAAATTAAACGTTTCACACTTAGTGAGCTAGATTTATTGTCACAACCCCCATTTTCCAACGAAATCGTCGACCTATTTATATTTAAACCATGATCATGAGCAAGTGCATAAATATACTCCCGAAAAAGAAGTGGGTATAGGAAGTTGTGTTGCTGAGATCGATCTAGTTCTAAATATAGTTGAAATTCCTCCATTTGAAATTAGAAACCAAAGGTAAGGGATTTATTGGATTATCAAATGATCCATTGGGTTATCAAATGATACATAGTGCGATACAGTCAAAACAAGGTATTGTAGTAAAAAAAATGGATACCTTGGAAACGGGTAGATTCCTTACCGGATTCTCTATTCTCTCATTTTCCATTTAATTTAATTGGTTTATGTTTGTTATAGTAAAAATTTATGTTTGTTATAGTAAAAGCAGGTAGTTAGAAATCCTTTATTTTTTCAATGCAATCGCTCTTTTGATTTTGGAAAAAAATAGCTTTATCAATATACTGCTTCTTCTACACATCATCTCTAACCCATAATAGGGACTAACTAATAATAATAATTAGGACTCATTAAAAAAATCGATAATCTACTCATGGAAAAGCTTTTCCCCGCATTAGCAACTAATATCTTTTTAACGTTTAATTAGATCGGGGAATCATTCAAATTAAATTAAGAACCGAAGCTCGTTGCTCTTTATTTCCCTATAATTGGAACCAGAGGGCTCTATCCATTTATTCATTCGACTCAACTTTAAATTCAATTTTTTTGTTCCGTGCCAAGAATTCAAATCCGATTTTGAAGCGATTGAATCATAATAAAATAGTTTACATTGATACGACAGGCTGATTTTTCCATTCATTCCTTTCCGGATCAGTCGTGGTCTTACAAACTCTACCGATGGTATGGACGAATCCTTTGTTTCATATAAATGTGTAAAAGATGCTAGCCGCACTTAAAAGCCGAATACTCTACCGTTGAGTTAGCAACCCGAATAATTCGAAAGTGTAGATAAAATCGGAATAAAAAAAAAGAAATTTAATTTCACAACATAATCAAAATATTAAACTAGCAAGAAATCGAATCAAAAATTTTCTAATCGATATCAAAATATTAAACTAGCAAGAAATCGAATCAAAAATTTTCTAATCGATATCAAAATATTAAACTAGCAAGAAATCGAATCAAAAATTTTCTAATCGATTCGGAACATAAAAAAAAAGAAAAAGAAAAGACTTCTTGTATATCTTGTATAACAGTAAATCCAGCGAACCTGTCATTTAAATGAAGTAAAGAAAAACCAAACCTATGGTACAGAGATAAATAGATCCATTTATCCACGACCGAATTATAGTTGTTCGATACGCTGTTGTCAATATGACTATGAATGTTGAATATGAATGTTAAAAAATAAAAAAAGAATGTAAAAAATACAAGGGCGAAAACAAAAAGAATTAATTTCTAATTGATTAATTTAATTAAAATAAAAAAATGATAAAAATAAATAACTAGAAAAAAATCAATTAGAAATACTAAATACTTAAAAAAAAAATCGAAAAGAAAAAGAAAGGACTTGCGCGGGGTTTGTACTACATAGATAATATACATAAATACAAATAGATACAAAAGAAAGACAAATGGATACATAGCTGAAATTTAAAGAAAAAATAGAAAGAAATCTCGGGTTGATTCAATCAATCAATATAAGTAAAATAACCAAGCTTAATCCTTTGTTTTGTGATTTGTTCATAGATTATTTCCAATGACAAACGACAAAACACCCAGTCCCGGTGCGAGTAATGTAAATCTTTTGATTTCTCGACCCAATTACTTCATTGTATTCATTTGATCTTTTTTATATGCATCTTATAGCAAAAAAATTCTAACAATAAAATTTATTTTTGTCTTTATACTTCCGGAACATGATATTCTATGGTAGCAATATTAAATAGGAATAATAAATAGGTATGAATAGAACAAAAAAAGGGGGGTAGTAAAGAAAAAGAAAAAAGTTATACAAAACCATATAGGAGTCATCCACACCCCCTTTTTTGTTCTATTCCTTAATTGAATTTTGTTTGATTAAGATGAAGTTCCGTAAAGACCCCTCCCTTCTTTGAAATATCATGAACGGTTCCTGTAGGTTGAGCGCCCTTGTCAAGGAAATATAAAATAGCAGCAACATTTAAATGGGTTTGATTATTTATCGGATCATAAAAACCCACTTTCCGAAGATCTCTTCCTTCTCTTCGGGATCGAGCATCAATTGCAACGATTCGATAAACAGCTCATTGGGATAGATGTAGATGAACAATACCCCCCCTAGAAACGTATAAGAAGTTTTCCCCTCGTACGGCTCGAGAAAAAATGATTAGAAATTATGTCTATTAGAGATTTATAAGTCCTTCTTTTTCGAAAACAAAAAAAAAGCATTCGTACTCTCATAACTCAAGTTGAATAACTTTCAAATAGCCCAAAAGAAAATCTTTAGGGATTTCATTTTTTGAGTGGTCTCTAACCCCCTTTTTGTTTGTCTCGTTTCAAATCTTTTTTTTGATTCTTAATTCGCATTCTGATTCTGATCTAATTGTTAAGACAATTGCAAACGGTATTTCCTTGTTCCAGGATCCTTTATCTTTGCCTTGAATCATTGGGTTTAGACATTACTTCGATGATCTTTAATCGTTTTGTTTTCAAAAATGGCGGCAACACGCCCCTTTTTGCGATTTCTTTCTATCAAAGAATCATACGAACAATTGATTCCCGCATGATACACTTTTCATCAAAAGAGTTTTATCAATTCCAACAAATTCTCGTTTTGGATTTCAAAATAGCTCGAATCGGATCCTTTTTCTATATCGAAAGTATACTTACGAAGTTTGTTCCAACTTATTGATTGGTATTAACCCTAGATCCTTGCTCCTGCGAAATGAATAAATACTTTCTACTCGAGCTCCATCATGTCCTATTTACACTATAACCCCCCAAAAAACGAAAATTCTAGTAGAAGAGAACAAAGTATGTCGAGCCAAGAGCCCATTCATTCCTAGATAATAGAAAATCTAAAATTCAAATGATGGGTGGAAAAGGAATCCACAGCTGATCGTGTCCTTCAAGTCGCACGTTGCTTTCTACCACATCGTTTCAAACGAAGTTTTACCATAACATTTTTCTAGTTTTAAACCGGTATGTAATTGATTCAATTATGGAATCATGAATAGTCATTGCTTCGGTCAATACCCAGTACTTTTTCCTTCGATATGAAAGGAATAGTTAATTTATGAAGAAAAAACCTCAGTAAGAATTCAATTTCACCCTGAATTGAATTTATTGCATGAATAAAAAAAGAAGTTCTTTATTCCGGTTGAACTAAACCATTACTGATTTAAAACAGATAGATAGATCGAAAAGAAAATCTCTTTTTTTCGTAGATTGGCTACAAAAAGCTAATGAAAGGGAATATTTAGGTTCTTATTCTTCCATCCCGAATCCTGAAAGATAAAATAAGAATTGCAAAAAACGGGCGATTTCCATCTCTATAAGATTAAACTGAACAGTTTTCATTGGAAGTAATTATGGATATTGTATATTAAATATTTAACAATAAGTAAGGTAAGGGCTCAAAAATCTTAAAAAAAATGAAAGAACGCTATCCCTGAAAAAGGGTGTGGAGGGATGAATGGACCCCGTCTCAATTGTTATTGTTATTACATAGATTTAGAACATTAGAGCCAACACAAAATGAGGGATCAAAGAAAATCCATTCCATATGGAACTCGATTATTTGTTAATGAGATTTGGACAGACACAAATATTCAAATTGATATCTTCCATTGCTCACTAACTCGTATGGACCCCTACTCCCAATTCATTTTGTGAGGATGGATGATGAATCATAAATAAAGAAAGAATCCTATTTTATTTTACGTTTACGGGCTGCTAGACTCTTTTGTATAGATAAAAAGAAAAAAAGGTCCAGATTAAGTCATTCTTTACTATTTTTTATTTTACCCTAAACTAGTCTTAAGAAACTTAATTCCATTGATTAACTCCAAGCAGTGCGAATACCCTCTTGTTTAGAATTCAAGAAATAAAAGAAAAAAATGGGACTGTCTTATTAAAAAAAAAGATAGGGAATCTAGAGATTTTCGCATTTCGATTTAGAATCCGTCCTTGCAAATTCACGGAGATAGAGTACGTAAGGGTTTTCTAAGTAACTAACTTAAAACTAAAATATGAAAGTGAAAGGGGGGGGTAGGCTAAAAGAAAAGGCCCACCCGACTTTTTTTGAATTCAAACTCTGGTGATCTATGTTCCCATCTTACTTGGATCACAAATGGCTTCAGTTACATTTTATTTTCGTATTATTTGAACTCGATTCAATTTGTAAAAAAACATCTGATTCAGAAAAGAATTTTAAAAATTCGAAACACGAAGTACATTTTATCTTTATCAAAAATTATACTCTTAAATAAAAGGAATAAAAGGTTGCTCAAAAAGGAAATTTTGATTCTTATATATATAAGAGTCCGCTCTGGGACGGAAGGATTCGAACCTCCGAATAGCGGGACCAAAACCCGTTGCCTTACCACTTGGCCACGCCCCATTTCAATTTCTATTCGATACTAATAAACACTAATATTGGCTGTTTGTCAATTACCGGCCAAATCTGTAAATCTCTATGAAATAAATTAGATTATTGTTTTAGTATTAAGATTTTGACACGAGTCGATGTAGAATTAAACTACATTTATTGATCATTACATATAATTCAATTAAGATATTGTATGAAAGTATGATTGCTTCTATTCTCCTGTGAGAATTGAAGGATTTTCATTTTTGTTTTGATTGGTTCGGTTCAAAGAAGTATTTTTTTGTCTCCCTTACTTTCTTTTCTTCAGTTTTAGCTTATATCAATAACATATTAATAACTCAATCAAAATACAATTATCTTCAAGAAAAAAATGTTTTTTATGCTTAATATCTTTAGTTTGATCTATATCTGCCTTAATTCTGCCCTTTATTCGAGTAGTTTTTTATTCGCTAAATTGCCCGAGGCCTATGCTTTTTTGAATCCAATTGTAGATGTTATGCCAGTAATACCTGTTCTCTTTTTTCTCTTAGCCTTTGTTTGGCAAGCAGCTGTAAGTTTTCGATAAGATCTTTAAATACTGTCCTAGAAAAATTCATGATTTATTATTTATTAAATTATTAAAGAAATTATTAAAGCTCGAGAAAAAAAAATTCTAACAATTGATAAGACCAGATGAACAATATGAACGAACCCTCAATTTAAACAGTAAAATTCTTGGGTGGGCACGATAAGTTTTGATTCCCCCATTTCACGATTCTATTCTGAAACTTTTTCACTGAAAGACCCTATTAGAGTCCACCACAATATTGAATTCAAATTGTGTGAATTTCTAAAAATAAAAACGCTTTTCTATTTCTATAAATTCGAAAAACCGCTTCATTTCTTGGTGTCAAAATACAAAACAGGATTAGGATATGTAGTATAAAAATAAAGAATCTATTCTCCTTTTCCCCCTTCCCCCAAAAAATAAAAATTTGGAGATTATGTAATGCTTACTCTCAAACTCTTTGTTTACACCGTAGTTATATTCTTTGTTTCTCTCTTCATCTTCGGATTCCTATCTAATGATCCAGAACGTAATCCTGGACGTGAAGACTAAGACTAAAAAAAAGAAGGTTTTCTTTTTCTTTGCTTTATTCTTATGTTCTTAGGATTTTATTTTATGTATTCCACATCTTTAACTAGTCAAATAAAAAAATAAAAAAAGCAAAGGGGTTCGCTAAATTCGAATTTGAAAGATACCAAGCCATCGACGGAAACGGAAAGAGAGGGATTCGAACCCTCGGTACGAATAGCTCGTACAACGGATTAGCAATCCGACGCTTTAATCCACTCAGCCATCTCTCCTAATTGAAAAAAGATAATTACTATGTTACATTACACAAAAAATAATGCTTGAAAAAAAGCCTTTCTTTCCTTTAACTTTATTACTTTAATATATATCTTATAGAGATTTTTTTATTGTATTTTGTATTGTATTATACAAACTTTTATCAGCAATTCTTTAATTTATAGAAAATAAAAAAAAAAGAGTGGCTTCGAAAGAGATATTTCGAATCAAAATAGAAAAAAATAACGAATATCTCTTTAATTGCAATTGCGTTCAAAAGGTCTTTTTTGATTTCCACGGCCTGGCCTGGTCAATACCCAGCCGGGCCCTTTTTTGTTCCAATGAACCATACTGCCAAATCATAGAAAAGATGATTTAGATAGAATCAAAGTGTCATTTCTTATTATTTATTATTCTTTCGTTTTTTTTTTATTTATTTAATTTACTTTTACTGGATACTGGAAAAAAGGAAAAATAGAACGATGTATTTTTGCACAATCCATTTTATTGTTATGGCTTAAATTGTTTTGTCAAGCCGTATCTGTCAAAATTCCTTCAAGAACCGAATGTTTTATTTTTTTAGTTTTATTTAGTTATTAAATTTCGTTTTTTAAACGAAATAAGTCCTCCTTTCCTAATTTCATTAGGACTCCTGACAAACATGTCAACACTCGAATCTCTAGTTTTCATTTCATGATTGTTTTTTTATTCCTGTCCTGTCCTATCTTGATTACGTCTGATTCCCCTGTTCGACAAAAGGTCCATTTATATACAACAATCATATTGTAGCGGGTATAGTTTAGTGGTAAAAGTGCGATTCGTTCTATTAATCCTCTTAATAGTTAAGGGGTCCTTCCGTTTAATTTTGAATTAATATTCCGATTAAAAACTTTATTTCTTAAAAGGATTTCATTTGAATCCTTTACCTCTAAATGAAAGATTCGAGGAAGAATATCCATTCTCGTGATTTGTATCCAAGGTTAATTAGAAATTAAAAATTTGGATTATGAAATTACGAAACATAATTTTTTGGAATTTGGAATTGGATCAATCTTTCCAATTGAATAAGTATAAGTAAGGGATCCATGGATAAAGATGGAAAAGTCTATTTCCACTCGTAACTAAACCTTCAATTTTGGTTTTGTATAGGGT